TTTTTTTTTTACCGGATTCGTGTCATAATTTTGACTCCAAGGATTCACCAAAATTTGGGGGTATACCGAAGAAGTCTCACTAACACTTTGATTACGGACAGTAAAAGAATTTCTATTTATATAGAATCAATATAAAATCAATCTACCCACGAGGATCAATTAAGAGAATGGGGTTTTGTTTATTTTATTCTTATCCAAGAATAAAAAAGAGCGATTGGATCCATTGAAATGCGCTTTTGTTTTCAGTTTTATACTCTGAGCGATCTCCTTGTGAGCGAGCTTATGGGAATGATTTTAACCAAGCAACTGGAAGCGACCAGTTCCAATCAACAAAGAATACAATAATTAGGAAAAAAACTATACAACTTTTTTTTTATTTGTATTTGGATATTCTTTATTGTTTTAGTTTGCTTTAGTTTTAAAAATATTATTTTCATTTTCTATTTTATTAATTTAATGAATATTTTAAATTAATAAAATAGAAAACATAGGGCTATACGGACTCGAACCGTAGACCTTCTCGGTAAAACAGATCGAACTGATTATTATCAAAATGATTCGACCTATTTCAAAGACCCAACATGCATTTTTTTTGCATTGGGCTCTTTCATTAACTGAAAGAAATATCAGCTAGTCTACCATATTCTCTTAGAAAAAAAAAGAAGATGGTTCCGTGTGCTCTGATTCATTACTGATACAGGAGCACTACCAAAGTGTTTCAAAGAAGGGAAGGGTTATCTTGACGTAGGTCTGCTTCTGGCCTAGATCAACCTAAGTTAAATGGAGTCTCTATCATCCTGATTAAAAAATCAAACATGAAACTTCATACACCTTAAGATTCATAGGACGAAAAGAGAATTTTTGAGGTCCTTATACTCATTATGCCTAGCATTGAATAGACTGGGTATTCACCCTATCAATATCTCAAATCAATGATGGGTTCGATTCGGATCCTGCCTAAACGGCACCCGAATCGGACCGAACCATTTGTCAGGCTATTGTTCTCTTATTTTGTTCCTTCAAAGTAATGGAGTAAGACATCGATTTCTCAAAAGGATCAATTCTTTTGATTGCATGATAGACTCCCCTGAAAAACATTGGCGCGCGTGTAAACGAGGTGCTCTACCTAACTGAGCTATAGCCCTTGTGTTTGTAATACGTATTTTATCATATTATGTAGATAATTTCTTGTCAAGATGAATATTACATGATCCAATATCATAATCATACTTTTTTGGTCGGTTTGATTGGTAGTGCTTAGAAGTTCTATTGGATTTATAATCCATCGATGTGATAGGTCCCTTTTCTTTCTCATTATGATTCCTTATGATAATAAATGACCTACTTAACTCAGTGGTTAGAGTATTGCTTTCATACGGCGGGAGTCATTGGTTCAAATCCAATAGTAGGTAGAACTTATTAGATGCCATTGATCCCGGTGTCTAATAAGTTTTTCTACCCACTTTCTTTTATTGATTTTCTATCTTTTTCACCCTATTCTATTTACGTTTTCAATTTTCAAATTTTTCGTTAGAGCAAAATCTGATTTCACTTTTCATTTTATTTGATTCTATTTAATCGGCAGAATCAAAATGGGATGGATAAACGAAAGTTCTGTTTATACGGAAATTCTTTCGATTAACCAACTAGTTACGAAATCGCGTTGATAGCCTCTACTCGTGTCCTAGCCCGTCTGAGAGCTAGATTTGCCTCAATTGTTTGCCTCTTGCCTTCAGCTTTCCTCAAGTTAGCTTCCGCTAGTTCAAGAGCTTGCTGAGCTTCTTGTGGATCAATGTCACTACCCTTCTCCGCATCATTTACTAAAATAGTGATTTCATTGTTGCCTATTCTAGCAAAACCACCCATCAGAGCCATCGTTAACCATTGGTCGTTAAGGCGTATTCTCAAAATACCTATATCTACAGCTGTGGCAATAGGCGCGTGATTTGGTAATACGCCAATTTGTCCGCTATTAGTAGATAAAATGATTTCTTTCACTTCTGAATCCCAAACAATTCGATTAGGGGTGAGTACGCAAAGATTTAAGGTCATTTCTTCAATTTGCTCTCCATTTCTAAGTTCGTAGCCTTCGCAGTAGCTTCATCGATGTTACCTACCAAATAAAAGGCCTGTTCAGGAAGACCGTCTAATTCCCCGGAAAGGATCAATTTAAATCCTCTAATTGTTTCTGCTAGGCCAACATATTTCCCCGGGGAACCAGTAAATACTTCCGCTACGAAAAAGGGTTGTGATAAGAAACGCTCAATTTTTCGCGCTCTTGCTACGGTTAAGCGATCCTCTTCGGACAATTCGTCCAACCCAAGGATAGCTATAATGTCCTGAAGTTCTTTGTAACGTTGTAAGGTTTGCTTAACCCTTTGCGCAGTTTCATAATGTTCCTCACCAACGATTCGAGGTTGGAGCATAGTTGACGTTGAGTCTAAAGGATCTACCGCTGGATAGATACCTTTGGCAGCTAATCCTCTTGATAGTACGGTAG